AAGTAAATAGATCCGAAACATATAAAATGCAGTTAATCCTGCTGTGGACCAAGCTATTATTGCAAAAATAGGTGAATACAACCAACTATCATTAAGAATTTCATCTTTGGACCAAAAACAAGCAAGGGGTGGAATACCAGAAAGAGAAAGTGTACCCAATAAAAAAGCAGTTTTTGTAATTGGTACATGTTTTCTTAAACCGCCCATAAGAACCATATTCTGACTTTTATCTGGAGAATATCCAACAATAGCTTCCATCGCATGAATAATTGATCCAGATCCTAAGAACAACAATGCCTTCGAATAAGCATGAGTAATCAAATGAAATAAAGCAGCTCGATAAGACCCCATACCTAGAGCTAACATCATATAACCCAATTGAGACATTGTAGAATAAGCTAAGCTTTTCTTAATATCTTTTTGAGCAAGAGCTAAAGTGGCTCCTAAAAATAATGTTATTATACCTATCAAAGCTATTAGATTTAGAATGTAAGGTATAACTATGAAAAGAGGAAGAAGCCGAGCTACAAGAAAAATTCCTGCTGCTACCATAGTAGCGGCATGTATAAGAGCCGAAATGGGGGTAGGCCCTTCCATGGCATCAGGTAACCATACATGAAGGGGAAATTGGGCGGATTTAGCAACAGCGCCGGCAAATAATAGGGAGGCGCATAAAGTAACAAATAAAAAATTAACTTCATTATTATAAACCAAGTTATTGAATATTTCAAACAAATCCCGAAATTCGAAACTACCTGTTATCCAATAAAAACCCAAAATTCCTAATAATAAACCAAAATCCCCGACACGATTAGTTACAAACGCTTTTTGACAAGCATTCGCGGCACTGGGTCGTGTGAACCAAAAACCTATTAATAGATAAGAACACACTCCAACTAATTCCCAAAAAATATAAATTTGTATCAAATTAGAACTAGTAACTAATCCCAACATTGAAGTATTGGAAAAACTCATATAAGCAAAAAATCTCAAATATCCCTGATCATGAGACATATAATTGTCACTATAAATAAGAACCATAATTCCAACAGTAGTGATTAATATCGACATAATAGAAGTAAGTGGATCAACCAAGCAGCCAAATTCTAAAGAAAAATCATTATTGATGGTCCAAGACCATACATATTGATAGACAGAATTCTTATTTATTTGCTGAATAGAAAAAAGGGCTGAAAAAACCATAACTATACTTAATAATAAAACACTAGGAAAAGCCCACATACGGCGAAGATTTTTTGTTGCCGTTGGAAAAAGTAGAAGTCCTGTTCCAATTAAGATAGGAACTGGAAGTGGAATGAAAGGTATAATCCATGAATATTGATATGTATATTCCATAAAAAAAAAAAAAAAAAAATTATCTTAATTAATTGTTTCTGAGTCACCGGTTCTTATTTCGTTTGGGGTCGGTTAATAAAAAAAAATGAAGATATATAAAATAAAACTTAAATAGAATTTTCTAGCCTTAATTATTCTGAATCTTTCCAAACTACTTCAAATATTTAAAATCAAGAGGTTATAATTGGTCAAATGATATAAATTCAAATGATATAAATAAGTCACTAGTGAAAAATAAATACTAATTTTATTAATACTGAATTTTTAATATTAAATTAAAATTTTTAAATAAAATTTTATGAAGATAAAAAATGAAAATTCGAATTTTCATTTTAATTATTACGTATTACAATAATTTTTTTATATCTATAAAACAAGGATAAATAATTATACCAAAAACAGTATTTGATATGAATCATAAAGCCCATAACTAAAACTATTTATTGTTATTGTAATTCGGTTATTTAGAATCATTAACCAATTTGTTTTGTAACTAATTGTTTGTCTTCCATTACAATAAAAGCTATTTGTAGGAAATGCTATGATATCCAACACTTTAATTTTACGGAAAAAAAAGGGGGCAAATAAAATGCCTTTAAATTATGTATTTTGTATCCTTTAACAGATTAACTACTAGTCTCATTTGATAATTAAAATTTTGTGGACTCTTTCTTCGAGCTTGAACAATTAAATTAATATTAAATTAATTAATATAATAGAAAAAATTATTAAAGTTTTTTATTTTTTAATTAAGCGGGAAAAGGGTTGGGTTATTAAACTTTTAGATTTTTTTATTACATGTATAAATGTAACACGACGAAAATAGAAAGAAAACGAAACGGACAATCTTTCTTTTTTTTTTTTTTTTTTTTGTATTATTTTTTTTTTTTTTTTTATCAACTTCAATCTATTTGGCATAGTGTACCTTATCTATTAATATTTTATGGGATTTTTACCCCCCTTTTTTTTTGGAGTCTAATTTCGAGAAAAAATAGATAGAGAATAGTAAAGAACAATTGATTTTGAACAATAGATGTCTTTCACATCCAACCGAAAAACCTATTATAACTTTTTAATGGCAGTTCCAAAAAAGCGCACCTCTATTTCAAAAAAACGTATTCGTAAAAATATTTGGAAAAGGAAGGGGTATAGGGCAGCATTGAAAGCTTTTTCGTTAGCGAAATCTCTTTCTACCGGGAGTTCTAAAAGTTTTTTTTGTGTAACAAATAAATAATCTGAATCGTTCTAATAACTAATAAAGTGATATAATTTTGTTTATAGTTTATTTATAAGATTTATAAGTTATAAAAATGATAAATAATATTTATCAATTAGAATTAATATTAACATCATAATAGTATAGTAAAAGAATAAATATGAATATATAAGATAAATTACAATATAAACAATATACATTAAAAATAAAATAAATAAAAAAGAATTAGTCTCATAATGTTTTAATTTAAACGAATATAAAATTGAATTTGTTTTACTTTAATTTGAAGCCAAATTTTTCTTTCGTTTCTGATATAGATAAGAATTCTGTTGTCTACTGAATTCTAATGGTACTTTTTTGTTTGAAAAAAGGGTAAACGCAAGCGCAAGGTTTCGCCTTTCATTTTAGTATGTTTTATCATTTTCCGGATGGGGATTATCACTTTCCCCATCGCCCTTACTCAATAATAAAAAGAATTTTTTTTTAGTTATATTTTTTTTGTGATTTTATATTATAAAGAAGAGGTCGTTGAAACTAATTGATTAAGTTTAAAATGTTTTTTATAATCTTTTAAACCATTATTTTGGGTTTTAGAAATTATTATCACTATATAAATTCCTTAAACCCAATTAAATTAATAAAAGTCCCGTTTACATTTTTAGGTAGTTCTATTTTACATTTTTAGGTAGTTATATGACGAATGCGCCAATTTTGAGTGATCTATTTTAGATCCTATGTTTCGATTGGAAGATCGATCAAGATATAATATATATATATTAATTAAAAAATTATTAAAAAATTTAGAAAATATTTTGAAGTACGGTACAATTTCTATACGAAATTTTTTTATATGATTGATACGACCATCCCAAATACCTAACTTAATGGGTTTGCTAAATCTTAACGCAAACTCTCTACACAACAAAAAATCCTAACGCAACCTAACTATGCAAATATTTACATAAATCTTTTGAGTGTATCGCTGAAATTGTGTTATATAAAAATTCTATTTTTTTATTAATCGATAAAATGCATTTTTTATTTTAGATTAATAAAATAAATGATAAAAGAAATTAATCATTAAAAAATGCAAACGAGGCAGAACATTTTTTTTACTTATATCCAGGGATTGAAGTAAAAATTATCTAGTTACAACTGTTACATTTTAGTTTTAGGAGAGCATAAAGTAATAGCCGACGAAAAAATACATTGTTAGTTCAGTTAAATAAAATTGACATCCTAAAATACTAAATAACTAAATAAAAAGATAATAATAAGAAAAATCAATATTATTAACGTTAACGAAAACGTTTTAATCCCTAATTTTTAAACAAGTTTTTATTCATCAATTTGAATGGTTTCCTAAAAAAAAATATTGGATTGAATTAACTCCTTCAAGCTCGACGATTGAATAAAAATAGGTTATTATGATTTCGAATAAGCCGCTATGGTGAAATCGGTAGACACGCTGCTCTTAGGAAGCAGTGCTAGAGCATCTCGGTTCGAGTCCGAGTGGCGGCATGGCATCTTCTAAAAGAGTAAGTCCTATAATGAATTCAATTCCCGATTTCAATTCCTATAATTGAGGGACGCCCTTATTAATTTAAAAATTTTTATGATATTTTCAACTTTAGAGCATATATTAACTCATATATCCTTTTCGATCGTTTCAATTGTAATTACAATTCATTTGATAATTTTATTAGTCGATGAAATCGTAGGACTAGATGATTCGTCAGAAAAGGGGATGATAGCTACTTTTTTCTGCATAACAGGATTATTAGTTACTCGTTGGATGTATTTGAGGCATTTACCATTAAGTGATTTATATGAATCATTAATTTTTCTTTCGTGGAGTTTTTCCTTTATTCATATTATTCCGTATTTTAAAAAACAGAAAAACCATTTTAGCGCAATAACCGCGCCAAGTGCTATTTTTACTCAAGGTTTTGCAACTTCGGGTCTTTTAACTGAAATGCATCAATCCGCGATATTAGTACCCGCTCTCCAATCCCATTGGTTAATGATGCACGTAAGTATGATGGTATTGAGCTATGCAGCTCTTTTGTGTGGATCATTATTATCACTAGCTCTTCTAGTCATTACATTTCGAAAATTCATAAGGATTTTTAGTAAAAGCAATAATTTAGAAAATGAGTCAGTTTACTTTAGTGAGATTCAATATGTGAACGAAAGAAACAATGTCTTACGAAACACTTCTTTTATTTCGTCTCAAAATTATTACAGGTATCAATTGATTCAACAATTGGATCGTTGGAGTTATCGTATTATTAGTCTAGGGTTTATCCTTTTAACCGTAGGTATTCTTTCGGGAGCAGTATGGGCTAATGAAGCATGGGGATCGTATTGGAATTGGGATCCAAAGGAGACTTGGGCATTTATTACTTGGACCATATTCGCTATTTATTTACATATTAGAACAAATAAAAATTTTGAAAGTGTAAATTCTGCAATTGTGGCCTCAATGGGCTTTCTTATAATTTGGATATGCTATTTTGGGGTTAATCTATTAGGAATAGGGTTGCATAGTTATGGTTCATTTACATTAACATCTAATTGAATAAAAGACTTGACGAATATAAACATAGGACGGCATACAGGTATATATACGAAAACTTCATGTAAACAATCAAGAACCATTTGAATCCTTTCCATTACTTGATTCAAATGGTTCGCACAAATTCAAAAGATATCTAGTTATAATAGAATTCCAATTTATTTATTTTACTTAAAAGAATATAAAAGACTCATTTTTTTATTGTACAATCAACCATTTTTAAAATCATGGGATTTCTGTTTCATTTTTTGGTTTACTCACAAAAACTATCGAAAAAAATAATTGGATAGAATAGCTTCGACCTTGTCAACTGATAATGATAAAACGAAATCGGGATAAACACCAATACCTATTACAGGTAAAAGGATAGAGATCGAAACAAATAATTCTCGCGGTCCCGAATCAAAAAAATAAGAGTTTGGGGCATTAAAAAGCTTGTATCCATAGAACATCTGGCGTAACATAGATAATGAATAAATAGGAGTTAATATCATTCCAATTGCCATTACAAAAGTAATTAATATTTTTGTCATTAAAAGATATTTTTGACTAGTAAGTATTCCAAAAAAAACTAACAATTCGGCAACAAAACCGCTCATGCCCGGTAATGCAAGAGAAGCCAGTGATAAGATACTGAAAGTCGTGAATATTTTTGGAATTGCGATAGCCATTCCGCCCATTTCGTCGAGATAAACAAGACGTATTCTATCATAACTCGTTCCGGCCAAGAAAAAAAGCGCAGCGCCAATAAATCCGTGAGAGATTATTTGTAAAATGGCTCCGTTGAGTCCTGTATCGCTTATAGAACCAATTCCTATAATTATGAAACCCATATGAGATACAGAAGAGTAGGCTATTCTTTTTTTTAAATTACGCTGACCGGGAGATGTTGAAGCTGCATAGATTATTTGAATTGTGCCTACTATAATCAACCAGGGAGAGAATATAGAATGGGCGTGGGGTAATAATTCCATATTGATCCGAACCAATCCATACGCTCCCATTTTTAATAAGATTCCGGCTAAAAGCATACAAGTACTGTAATGTGCCTCTCCATGGGTGTCTGGTAACCATGTATGTAAGGGTATGATCGGTGATTTGACAGCAAAAGCAATAAGAAATCCAATATAGAATATTATTTCCAGTGCTACAGGATACGATTGATTAGCTGATGTTTCAAAATTTAATGTTGGTTCATTGGAACCATATAAACCAATACCCAAAACTCCCATTAATAAAAAAACGGAACTTCCTGCAGTGTACAAAATAAATTTTGTAGCTGAATACAAACGTTTCTTTCCCCCCCACATGGATAGAAGTAGATAAACTGGAATTAATTCTAACTCCCACATGATGAAAAAAAGTAAAAGGTCTCGAGAAGAAAATGGTCCTATTTGACCGCTATACATTGCTAACATCAGAAAATGGAATAGTCGGGAATCTCGAGTAATCGGCCGAGCCGCTAAAGTAGCTAAAGTTGTGATAAATCCTGTCAGTAAAATGGGTCCTATAGAAATTCCATCTATTCCCAATCTCCAGTAAAAATCAAAAAAATCGATCCATTTATAATCCTCTGTCAGTTGCATTAATGGATCATCCAATTGGAAACGATAACCGAATGCATAGGTTGTTAGAAGGAGTTCTATTATGCATATACATATAGTATACCAACGCATTATCTTATTTCCTCTATGAGGTAGAAAGAAAATTAAGGAACCCGCGAATATTGGCAAAACTACAACTAGCGTTAACCAAGGAAAATTATTCATGGTAAAAACAAGATAAACTTGGACCAGAAAAACCCGTGCTCAAAATAAATAGTTTTTGAGCGCGGGTTTTTGTCGGTAAAGGTAAAAAAATCAAATGTATTCAAGTAGGGTTTTCTGGAACGTATTAATAAGCCAGACCCATACTTCGAGTTGTTTCATGCCATAAATAAACTCGAACACTCAAGAAATCTGTCGGACAGGCGGATTCACATCTCTTACAACCGACACAGTCCTCTGTTCTTGGAGCAGAAGCAATTTGCTTAGCTTTACACCCGTCCCAAGGTATCATTTCTAATACATCCGTTGGGCAGGCGCGCACGCATTGAGTACACCCTATACACGTATCATAAATCTTTACTGAATGTGACATTTGGATCTATAAATTTTTGAATGTCAGAAAGTTTCGATCTAGTAAACTTGTAAATGAATCATATATTTAGACACCAGATGAATCAATAATTTATCATAATTTTTCTAATCAATCTACTTCTGGATTGACTCATGCGATAGAGCCAAGATACTTTAATTTCTTACATTTTTGAAAACATGTATTATTACGTAATGTATGGTCATGGTAATTCTAATTTATGAATATTAGAATTTATATGATTAATACTACTTATTCAACAAATTCGATTGATTGATACGAGTTGATTTTCTGTTACGATAAATTGATGAAACAATAGCCGGGCCAATAGCTGCTTCAGCGGCTGCAATAGCTATAACAAAAATTGAGAAAATATTTCCTTTTAATTGGCGACTATCAAAAAAATCAGAAAATGTTACGAAATTCATATTAACCGCATTCAGTATAAGTTCAAGACACATAAGGGCTCTAACCATATTCCGGCTCGTGATCAATCCATAGATACCGATAGAAAATAAGTAGGCACTCAAAACAAGTACATGTTCGAGCATCATTGACCAACTCCTTATCAATTTCGATTCATTTCAATATGAACTGAACAACAATTCAACAGATTCAATTGACTAGAATAAAAAAAAGTACGGAACAAAGGCAGATTTTCTAGTGTTAATAGAATAGATTGAATAATTTCTATTTTAGACATAAACAATCTTTAATTAAAGGGAAATAAATGTAATGTAATAAAACCGAACAGAGTTTAATGTGCATTGCTAATTCTATAAATTTTTTACTGTCGCGCCACGGCAATTGCACCTATCAAAGCGGCTAAAAGAATTATCGAAACGAATTCAAATGGAAGAAAGAAATCTGTTGATAAATGAATTCCAATTTGTTGACTATTACTTATCAAATCTTGCTCTATAATCTGGTTTGATCTTGTAGTCCAAATAATTCCGTACCATGACGTATCCGTAATAATAATCATGAGTAAAACAAAAATACTTGTACAAACTGGCAAAGTAACCACATCCCCAATGGTCCAAAGATTCAAATCTTTGTAATATTCTGAACCATTCATGAACATCACAGCAAATACGATTAAAACATTTATAGCTCCCACGTAAATAAGGAGTTGTGCAGCAGCTACAAAATAAGAGTTTAATAGAATATAGAATAAGGATATACAAACAAGAACCAGTCCCAATGAAAAGGCAGAATAAATGGGGTTGGTAAATAATACCACCCCCATACCTCCTAGTATAAGAACCGATCCCAGAAAGACTAAAAGAAAATCATGTATTGGTCCGGGCAAATCCATTATATGTAAAATAAGAGATAAATAAATAGAAATGTTTTTCATGACCTTATTGAGACCCGACCAGAAATTTTTTTTTTTATGATTTTTGAGCAATTCCTAATTTAATCCTAAGTAAATAAATACTAAGGGATATGAATAAATCTGAGTACTATTATTGGACTAATTTCATTCTTTATCTGAAAGAGTCGTTCTAATTCTAAACGATATATTTTAAAACAATTATGGATATATTAATTAATGGATTTTCAATCCAAATTAAGACGCGTTTCTTACCAACCAATCAATAGTTGGTATTTGTAGTTATTGACCAAACAACACGAAAGAAACCTAAATTCCTTCTATATTAGTTATTAGTAAAGTAATTCTAAATTATTCGTTAATAAGAGATTTACTTATTTATTTGAGGCGAATTCAAAATTGTTCGAATTGTATAATCGTCAATTACTGACATTGGTAAACGACCCAAAGCAATTTGATTATAATTCAATTCGTGACGATCATAAGTAGAAAGTTCATATTCTTCAGTCATTGATAAACAATTCGTTGGACAATACTCAACGCAATTACCACAAAATATACAGACTCCGAAATCAATACTGTAATTAAGCAGCCGTTTCTTGCGAATATCGGTTTCCAATTTCCAATCAACAACGGGTAGATCTATAGGACATACACGAACGCATACTTCACAAGCAATACATTTATCAAATTCAAAATGGATTCGACCGCGGAAACGCTCCGCGGTGATTGATTTTTCATAAGGATATTGAATAGTTACGGGTAAACGATTTGCGTGGGATAAAGTAATCATGAAACTTTGACCAATGTACCTTGCAGCTCGTACTGTTTGTTGACCATAATTCATGAACCCAGTTACCATAGAGAACATATCGTTAATATATATATGAATAGTTTTATGTTTGTTTATTTCTCTTGTTTGAGACACGTTGTGAATATAGAATGTTACTTTACAGTGAAAAGAGTTGGAAAGAAGTTGTTAATAATAGATTACCGAGAGAAATAGGTAAAAGAAATTTCCATCCAAGATTCAATAGTTGGTCCATTCTTAGCCTCGGTAAAGTCCATCTTGTTGTGATAGGAATGAACAAGAACAAATAAGTTTTAGCTAATGTAATAAAGATACCAATTATCGCTCCAAAAACTCCACATGTTTTATTTATTTCAAAAAGCTCAGAAACATATATGTCCGGAATAGATATATTCCAACCTCCCAAGTAAAGAACTGTTACAAATAATGAAGAAACCAATAGGTTGAGATAGGAAGCAACATAAAATAACCCAAATTTTATACCCGAGTATTCGGTTTGATAACCTGCTACTAACTCTTCTTCTGCTTCTGGTAAATCAAAAGGTAATCTCTCACATTCTGCTAGGGAAGAAATAATAAAAATGATAAACCCTATAGGCTGACGCCACAAATTCCATCCCCAAAAACCATATTTTGATTGCGCCTCAACAATATCAATTGTACTTGAACTGTTAGATAATTATAGTCGGTGATACCATCACTGTTACCATCGCTATTACAGAACCGTACATGAGATTTTCACCTCATACGGCTCCTTGAAGGCCAGAAATAAATATAGGGACCGCGTCAGTATTCTTTTTTGAATCTTGATATGTTTGTAGGATGGATAACTATCGGCCGGTCCCAAATTAGACCAATTGAATTCTGTCTGTTATAATTATTTTAATTCAAAATTAAATAAAAAAAGTACTTCTGAATTGATCTCATCCTTTCTTTAATTTAATAATTTCAATAATAATTTCAATTCTTCTTTGTTCAGTAATAACTTAACTGTTCAATAAAATACTTCTTGTAAAAATATCAATAACCCGTTGGTTTCACGTACGAAAAAAAAAAAATTCTATATTAATTAATGAATTATGACACAAATTATATATCTATTAATATGTATATGGGAAAGAATAAAAGTAACAAAGAATAAATAAAGTATATCTTTTTTTTTTTTTTTCGTTCCTATTCTTCTTTCTATTTCTGAGAAAAAGAGGGCTTTCAAAATAAAGTAAAGGATTATTTCGTTTCGAATAGTTATTTATTAAATCGGTGGATAGGAGTATACTCTGGATTGGAATCGTGTCATGGGGAGTACTGCCTGATCATTTCTACCAACTTCAAGCCCCAATTAGTATTCTTTGTTTGTATATTATGTAAAAATGTCCTTTTGGAGAATTTACATAATCTCCATTACTAATCCTTTCCATATGTTCGTGTTTCTAACCATCCACTCGTTTTTGCTCAATCCCCCGTTATGCTAATACATAAAAATGATAGTGAAAGCTCAATACGGTTGATCTTTTGAACCCGCTTCAAGTCAGGATGACTAATCAACCAATCTTGGGGGAAACGGTCTCTTCTGTTTATTTCCGCTTAACTCTCTAACTCTTATACATAGAAAATGAGAATCAATCTTTTTACTGCGAATTTATATATAAGCTGTTTTCTTTCACTCATATAACTATTTGATTTAGTTCATCAACCCGAATAATGAATAAAAAAAAATTAAGATATCTACTCAATCCATTCCAACCCTTTCCTTGAAAGGAAGGAATAGAGAAAAGTTTATGTCTATGTATCAACGAATCGCACGTAGAGATATTGATAACACACATAAAGTTAATGGTATTTCATAACTAATCGATTGAGCAGCAGCTCGTAGACCGCCTAAAAAGGAATATTTATTATTTGACCCGTATCCCGACATAAGAAGTCCAATTGGAGCAATACTGGAAATGGCAATCCATAAAAAAACACCGATATTGAGATCCGCTAAAACAAGGTGATATCCAAAAGGAACTACTGAATAGCTTACTAAAATTGATATGACTGCTATGGATGGCCCGATACTGAATAAACGAGTATCCCCCCTAGATGGAAAAAGATTTTCTTTGAAAAGTAGTTTTGTCCCATCTGCTAGAGCTTGAAGAACTCCCAAAGGGCCGGCGTATTCAGGTCCAATACGTTGTTGTATCCCTGCCGATATTTCTCTTTCTAACCATACAATTACCAGTACGCCTATTGTGATTCCCACTACAAGAGTCAAAATAGGAACAAGAACCCATAGAATTCCATAAACCTCTTTAAAAAATTCTAATCTAGAAAAAGAATCGATATCTTGTACTTCCGGTGTATCAATTATCATTTCAACGATCAACTTCTCCCATAATGATATCTATACTACCTAGTATCGTCATAATATCAGCCAATTTCATTCTTTTAACTAACCGCGGAAGAATTTGCAAATTGATAAAACCCGGCGGGCGGATTTTCCATCTCCAAGGAAAACCACCCTGATCCCCTATGAGAAAAATTCCCAATTCTCCCTTTGGGGCTTCTACTCTCACATAAAGTTCTTGTTTCGGCAATTCAAATGTAGGAGACGGCTTTTTACTAATAAATCGATATTCAAAATCATTCCATTCCGGATTCCTTTCTCTATCAAAGTATCGTATTTCTAAATTCTCATAGGGTCCCCCTGGAATTCCTTCCAGGGCCTGTTGAATAATTTTTACGGATTCTATCATTTCACCAATTCGGACTAGATAACGAGCCAATGAATCTCCTTCTTTTTGCCACTGTACTTCCCAATCAAATTCGTCGTAACATTCATAATGATCAACTTTACGAAGATCCCATTGTATTCCGGAAGCTCGCAGCATTGGTCCCGATAAACCCCAATTTATTACTTCCTCTCTACCAATAATGCCTACTCCCTCGACTCGTTCTAAAAAAATAGGATTTCGTGTAATAAGTTTTTGATATTCAGCAACTCTTGTTAAAAAATAATCGCAGAAATCCAAACATTTATCTATCCAGCCATGAGGTAGATCGGCCGCTACTCCTCCGATACGAAAATAATTATGCATCATTCTCATACCGGTGGCAGCTTCGAATAGATCATATACTAATTCTCTTTCTCTGAAAATATAGAAAAAGGGAGTTTGTGCACCAATATCCGCCATAAAAGGACCGAGCCATAACAGATGAGAAGCTATACGACTCAACTCCAACATAATTATTCTGATATAGCTGGCTCTTTTAGGTACTTGAATATTTCCCAACTGTTCCGGTCCGTTTACAGTTATTGCTTCTGTGAACATAGTAGCTAAATAATCCCACCGTGTTACATAAGGCAAATATTGTATAATTGTTCGATTTTCCGCAATTTTTTCCATTCCTCGGTGTAAATAACCCAATATTGGTTCACAGTCAATAACATCTTCACCATCTAGAGTAATGATGAGTCGAAGAACACCATGCATTGATGGGTGGTGGGGGCCCATATTGACTATCATGAGGTCTTTTCTTGTAGCCGGTATATTCATAGGTTTTTCCTCGATTCATTCTTTCACGAATTGCTGAAAACGAAAAAAAGTTCATTAAAATTCAAGATCTAATAAATCAAATAATTCAAAATGCCTTTATAAAAATAAAATTAACGAGTTTTTGACTCCCGAATATCCAACCGATTAATTAATTCTTTATAACATATTCTATTTTTCTTTGACAAATAAGACAGTAATCGTTGGCGTTTTCCCAGAATTTTACGTAAACCTCTCTGAGATAAATAGTCTTTTTTGTGTAATTGTAAATGTGAAGTAAGTCTTCGTATCCTATTGGTGAAACTAACTATTTGAAATTCAACAGATCCTCTGTTTTCGTCTTTTTCTTCTTGTGAAATAACTGAGATGAATGAATTTTTTACCATAAACTGAAATCTTCTCTCCCCCCCCTCTTTTTATTTTAAGATATTTTTTATTGATAGATATCTTTATTGATCAGTAATAATAATGCCCCTAATTTCTATTTGGTATATACAAAAATTTGTATTTCGTTATTAATTTCTAATTTTTTTAATTTAATAAAACTTACTCAATCCTATTTTCATTTTAAAATTGGATTTGAAAGGGGATACAAAAGTATGGTTGGTTTCTTCACTCACAAAAGATAAAAGTTTCGACCTAAAATAAGAAAATTTTGTTCATTCTAGATCTAATTGATATGTCATTGAATTCATTCTAGATCTAATTGATATGTCATTGAATTAGTATCATGTATCAGAATGGAATGTAAGACAATGTATGCGTGCATCTCTTTGTCGTCATAGACCAGATATGGTATGGGAAATATAGGAAAAATGTACTATTAATGAATTTTCAATCGCGGATACATATGTATCCTTACCATACTGAAACAACTGCCATTATTCGTATTAAACCAATAACGATTCATACAAGCTAAATCTTCTAATCGATAATTGGGCCAAAGAAATAGCTTTAATTTTATAAGTTTTTTTTTATATTTTTTGCTTTTATCCACAACTTGACTGTTTACCTCATTCCCATTACAAAAAGATGCCTTTCTATGTCTATTCTTAGAATTTAAACAAATTAGAATTCGCAATTCTCTACGACGTCTAGGCGATAAAATATTTTCAGGAACAAACAAATCATAATTTTTTTTATATCTATTTCCCGTCATCTTTTGATGTTTTGTAATGACTTCATCAGAATTCTTATCAACATGTTTTTTTTCTCGGTATCTTTGATTTATTTGATGTTTACTTTTATGAACTAATGAAATACCGAGGGTTTGATACATAATAAATTTTCCATCATTTTTTATAGCTAGACGAATTGGTTCAATAATCAAAAATCCCCTTTTAATAAATTCTGTAAGAGTTACATCTTTCTGAATCGTCAAAATATCCAGACTCATTTCGCCCCTTTGAATAGAGGATATAGTAATTTCTCTTGGATTTATCAGTCTAAGCAAGAGACAATATACGTTGATGTTATTGATTATTTTTTTATTTAAAGAATCATCCCATCTCAATTGAAAATACAAATACCTTTTTAGGAAGAAATCAAACTCCGCTTTTGTATTGATCTTGTATTGCTTTTTATTTCTATGTTTTTTCATGTCCGATCCCGTATAATCTTCTTCAACATCTTTTTCTTGGTTTGAAAGAGCTGATTTAAGATCTGCTTGGCCCGTGGATTCTTTTTCTCCTTGATTTCGGTTTTCTAATTCAAGAGATTTTTTTTCATTCGACGATATTGATATAAAAGGATCTCTTTTTTTATTTCCAGTGATGCTTTTGTTTTCACTAGCATTTTTTTTTATATTAGAATTAAAAAGTAGTAATTTAATTGGTATAACCCACGGTTTCATTTTATACGTATTATAAAGTCTCACAAATTCTGGCAAGAACCAAAGTTCCAGATTTGATATGGGACGACTTAGTATTTCTTCATTCATTCCCATCCAATCCAAAAGGGGTTTTTGTTTGGATAGGTTGATTTTTTGATCTTGCTGAAGTGTGAGATAAAAAAGACTCTTATTATTGATTTTATCAATTATTTGATACTTATTAACCCTAGTCTTAGTATATTTATTACTGTTAGTGTCAGTATCAATATTGATCCAGGCCTCAATATCGACCTTCGTTTTAAGACAAAAATCGAGAATTCTCCAATCAAAAAATTTTCTATCCGTATTTTTATCCATATCTCGAATATCATCTTCTACCATTTCTACCATATTAAATGATTTTTGTTTATGTGTGTTGTAATTATAAAAAATATCTTGGTTCGTTTTTACTTGTAATGGTGATCCATAAATTGAAGAGTACTTCTTAGTTTCAGAATTTATAGATTTATATGCTAAAAGATCATATCTATATTGTTTTTTAAAATTATCCTTTTGATTCAATAATAAATCCGTTTCCATTTTTGTTTTTTTTTCGTAGTGAATTAATTCATCTTTTTCATATAAATCACACAAATCTTTATATAAATCTTTATTTTGAGCTATACAGTTCAATATATTTCGCCATTTTTGTGGTACTACTCTAGACCATTTAATTTGAGATACATCACATTGATATTGATAATGACTCCTTAACCAATTTGTCCATTGATTCATTCCAGAATTGCGAAGATTCTTAGGTCTTAATTCGGAATGAAATAGTTCTTGTCTTACAACAAAAAAATCCTTTATTTCATTCTTAAGAAAAAGGGGGGTTCCATTATATTGAAATACGGATTTCAATTTCTCTAACTTAATAAGTTTGGTTTGTGATAATTTGTAAAATACATATGCTTGTGAAAAGTAAGATAAGTCAAAAAAAGTCTTTGAATTAAGACTAATATTAGTATTAGAAAGTGACTCTTTTATAATCGAAATAAATTTAATTAAACTTTGATTTGTTTTATTAATTCTTTCTTGATTTGCTTCATTACTGTTAATGTTTTTATTAATAATTTTTTTTGTTGATTCAAGAAAAAGTTGTGTATTGATACTAGGAATATTAATCATAGATAGAAAGATATCTATGTATATCTTTTCAATGAAAAATATTATAAAATAATGGGATTTACGGATTAATCGAGCAGTTCTTCTTTTTAATATCTGCCAAATATTTTTTTGTGATTCCAATCTTTTATCATCATAACTTATTTTGTTAGAACTCAAATTTCTATTTGAAGTTATAAATCCCTTTTTCTTGTCTTTTGTAATTTTTTCTATTTGATTTATGATGGTGTTTATTCTATCAGTCAGATCTTGCATTTTTTTTTCTGTTAATGAATAATTTGTCCAATCCTGAGATCTAATTTGAATGGACGATTCCTGAATCATCCGATTACTGATTATTGAATCTTTTTTAATTTCACTCAATTCATATACTTCTATTTCTCTCAATCCAAATAATATAATTGGGTTTATTTTTGAGAGTTCTTTTATTATTTCTTTTATAAACAGAATGTTTTTAATGATCCATTTTTTTGGTTTTTTTGAGACATTTAGAAACAATTTTGTTTGTTCTTTTAAAATTCCTAGAATTATAAAACATTTCTTTTGCAATTTTTTAATTTTTTTTTTGAGTTCTTTTAAAATAGGTTCAAAAAATGAAAGTTTTTTTCTGGGAGAACCAAAAGGTAGTTCAGCTTCCATTCCAAAAATTGTTAAAAAACAAAAATCATTTTTTTGACCTTGCTTTTTCATTGGATCGTTATAAGGGGCTCGTAACTTAGATCTGTGCCAAGGTTTAAGACGAAAAGGAAATAGGATCTTGATCTGAATGCCGTCTGTTAACCAGTTTTTTGGAAATTCTTTTTCTGATAATTGAACGCCGTTATAGGTACATTTAACATGCATTTCTCTATTCCAATCCTTTAAGTCCTCATACCATTCCGGAAATTGAAATAATAGTATACGGACGATATTTTTAGCTATTATCAATGAAGGTAATATAATATATTTTCTAAGAATTGATTGGGTTACTAATAAAAAACCTCTCATTACTTGAGCAAGTAAAATACTATCCCAGGCTTCCGCTATTTGTATACGCACTTTCTCCTTTCTTTTGTCTTCTTCTTTTTTGTCCTCCTCTTTTTTTTTCGCGCTTTCTTTTGTCTTTTTCTCTGTATAATTCGAAATTGTGAATTCTGTGTTTTTCCACATCCAATTTCTAAAATTTTTTTTCATCCGTTCAGAAATATCAAAAAAAAAAAAAAAAGATTTGTCTATTCGGTCCAAAAAAAGAGGGGAATGCGCATTTGCTTCAAAGAGTTTCCAAGTAACTGTTTTACGTCTTTGAGCGCGCATGGAGCCTTTGATTATGTCTCGACGAAAATCCGATTGTTGGGAATAACGTATCAAAGCAACTTCGCCTGTTTGATCAGTATTATTAGTTTCTTTGGTATTAGTATAAGCATCAGTATTTTGTTGGTTATCAGTAAAAATCACTACACGTTTGGATTTTCTTGAACGAATCTGATGATCCTCTACCACAGTTTCTTCGGTTTCCCCCTCCTGTTGTTCAAAATCGTTGATTAATTTGTATGACCA